TTTACTGCTAATTTATAAGCTGTTTTCTTTCACTCATATAACTATCGGATTTAGTTCATCAAACTGAATAATGAATAAAAAAAATGATAATGAATAAAAAAATGGAGATATCTATTCAACTTCTTTGCTAAAAAGAAAAGAATAAAGAAAAATTTATGTTTCAACGAATCGCACGTAGAGATATTGATAACACACAAAGAGTTAATGGTATTTCATAACTAATCGATTGAGCAGCGGCTCGTAGACCACCTAAAAAAGAATATTTATTATTTGATCCATATCCTGACATAAGAAGTCCAATGGGAGCAATACTTGAAATGGCAATCCATAAAAAAACACCGATATTGAGATCAGATAAAAGAAGGTGATAGCTAAAAGGAATTACCGAATAACTTAGTAAAATCGATATAACTGCTATGGATGGTCCTATACTGAATAACCGAATATCCCCTCTAGATGGAAGAAGATTCTCTTTGAAAATAAGCTTTGTCCCATCTGCTAAAGCTTGAAGAATTCCCAAAGGACCGGCGTATTCAGGACCAATACGTTGTTGTATTCCTGCGGATATTTCTCTTTCTAACCACACAATTACGAGTACACCTATTGTGATTCCCAATACAAGAATCAAAATAGGCAAAAGTAGCCCTATGATTCCATAGACTTCTTTTAAAGATTCCAATCTGGAAAAAGAATTTATATTTTGTACTTCTGTTGTATCAATTATCATTTCAACGATCAACTTCTCCCATAATGATATCTATGCTTCCTAGTATTGTCATAATATCGGCCAATTTCATTCTTTTAACTAATTGAGGAAGAATTTGCAAATTGATAAAACCAGGTGGGCGAATTTTCCATCTCCAAGGAAAACCACCCTGATCCCCTATTAAAAAAATTCCCAATTCCCCCTTTGGGGCTTCAACTCTTACATAAAGTTCTTGCTTCGGCAATTCAAAAGTAGGAGAAGGTTTTTTACTAATGAATCGATATTCAAAATCATTCCATTCTGGATCCCTTTCTCTATCAAAGCACCGGGTTTCTAAATTCTCATAGGGACCCCCTGGAATTCCTTCCAGAGCCTGCTGAATAATTTTTATTGATTCCGTCATTTCACCGATTCGGACTAAATAACGAGCTAATGAATCTCCTTCTTTTTGCCAATGAATTTCCCAATCAAATTCGTCATAACATTCATAATGATCAATTTTACGAAGATCCCATTGGATTCCGGAAGCTCGTAGCATTGGTCCCGATAAACCCCAATTTATTGCTTCTTCTGCACCAATAACGCCTACCCCCTCAACTCGTTCTAAAAAAATAGGATTTCGCGTAATAAGTTTTTGATATTCAGAAACCGCTGTTAAAAAATAATCACAGAAATCCAAACATTTATCTATCCATCCATGAGGTAGATCGGCCGCTACTCCTCCGATACGAAAATAATTATGCATCATTCTCATACCGGTGGCAGCTTCGAATAGATCATATACTAATTCCCTTTCTCTGAAAATATAGAAAAAGGGAGTCTGTGCACCAATATCTGCCATAAAGGGGCCAAGCCATAAAAGATGAGAAGCTATACGACTCAACTCTAACATAATTACTCTGATATGACTGGCTCTTTTAGGTACTTGAATATTCCCCAACTGTTCTGGTCCATTTACGGTTATTGCTTCTGTGAACATAGTAGCTAAATAATCCCAACGGGTTACATAAGGCAGATATTGTATAACTGTTCGATTTTCCGCAATTTTTTCCATCCCTCTGTGTAAATAACCCAATATTGGTTCACAATCAATAACATCTTCACCATCTAGAGTAAGGATGAGCCGAAGAACACCATGCATTGATGGGTGGTGAGGTCCCATATTGACTATCATGAGGTCTTTTCTTGTAGTTGTTACATTCATAGGTTATTTCTCGATTCATTCTTTTATGAATTGCTGAAAATGAAAAAAAAAAAGTTCATAAAAATTCAAGATCTAATAAAAGAAATCAAATAATTCAAATTCCTTTTTTAATCAACGGGGTTTTGATTCCCGAATATCCAGCTGACTGATTAATTCTTTATAACGGATTCTATTTTTCTTTGACAAATAAGACAGCAGGCGTTGGCGTTTTCCCAGGATTTTACGTAGACCTCTTTGAGATAAATAGTCTTTTCTGTGTAATTCCAAATGTGAAGTAAGTCTTCGTATCTTATTGGTGAAAATAAATACTTGAAATTCAACAGATCCTCTGTTTTCTTCTTTTTCTTCTTGTGAAATAACTGAAATGAATGAATTTTTTACCATAAAACGAAATCTTCTATCCTCTTTTTTTTTTATTTTTTTTTTAATGAATTTTGAGATCAGTAAGAATAATGCTAGTCATTTTAATTTCGTATACACAAAAATATGAATTTTTTTTATGAACTTCTAATTTCATCAAATAAACTTAATCAATCCAATTTTCTATTTTATTCATATAGGAATATGAAAAGATGATCTATTTCTACACTTATAACAGAGAAAGATTTTTTCCCCTAATCGAATATCGAATAATAAATAAAATAAGAAGATTCTGTTAATCATTTATAGATTTATTGGATATTGATCCATGCATTGAATACTAATTTAATGTATCAGAGTGGAAGATAAGACAATACATGGGTGCATCTCTTTGTTTACTATACCATACATATATGGTATAAAATATATATGAAAAACACATCATTAAGGAATTTGCAATCGTGGATACATATGTATCCTTACCATACTCAAACGGCTTCCATTATTGGTATCGAACCAATATCGATTCATACAAGATAAATCTTCTAATCGATAATTAGGCCAAAGAAAGAACTTTAATTTAATTAGTTTCTTTTTATCTCTATCAAAATGTTTGCTTTTATCCAAAACTTCACCAAAGTTTTTTATATTGTTGCAAAATATTGGATTTTTATGCAGAATATTTCTCTTCCTTGAATTAAAAGAAATTAGAATTCTTAATTCTCGACGCCTTTTAGTGGATAAAATTATTTCAGGAATAAATAAATCATTACGATTTTTGTCCCTATTTTCAGTCATTCTTTGATGTCTTGCAATGGATTTATCCAAATAATTCTTATCAGTATAGCTTTTTTCTCGGTATCTTTGATTAACTTTGGTCTTACTCTTATGAACCAATAAAACATTTAGAGTTCGGTATATAATAAATTGACCGTTATTTTTTATAGAGAAACGAACCGGTTCGATGATTAATATTCCCTTTTTCATCAATTCTGTAAGAGTTAAATCCTTTTGAATCATCAGAATATCCAGACTCATTTCTCCCCTTTGAATAGAGGATATAGCAATTTCTCTTGGATTTCTCAGTCTAAGCAGAAGACAATATACTTTGATATTATTGATCATTCTTTGATTTAAAGAATCATCCCATCTCAATTGAAAACGTAAATATCTTTTTAGGAAGAAATCAAGCTCTGTTTCTGTGTTGCTTTTATATTGCTTTTTCTTTCTACGTTTTTTCATATCTGAGCTTGTATAATTTTCTTTTTCTTGGTTTGAGAGAAGTGATCTAAGATTGCCTTGATTTTGTATATCTGATTCAAGACTATCCCGACCTGCGGATTCTTTTTCTTCTTGATTTCGATTCTCTAATTCAATAGATTTTTTTTCATTCGATAATAGAAAAAGATCCCTTTTGTTCTTTCTAATGATGTTTTTATTTTCATTAACATTTTCATTCCAATTTAAAAAAAGTAGTTTGATTGGTATGATCCAAGGTTTCATTTTATATATATTAAAAAGGAGTACAAATTCTGGGAAGAACCAAAGTTTCATATTCGCTATGGAATGACTTAGTATTTCTTCATTCATTTCCATCCAATCAAAAAGGTCTTTTTTTTTGTTGGATAGTTTAATTCCCCAATCTTGAGAAATTTTAAGATAAAAAAGACCCTTTTGATCCATTTTATCAATTATTTGATAATTATTAACCCCTGTTTTAGTATTTTTATTAACATTGGTATCAATATCGATCCAGGACTCAATATTGACTTTATTTCTAAGACAAAAATAGAAAATTTTCCAATCAAAATATTTCCTATCTGGAAATTTATCCAGATTCAGAATATTATCATCTTCGAAATAATTATTAATAGGGATAATACCCCCTGGCATATTAACCAATTTACTTTTATATAGGTTGTAATTATAAGAAAATTCTTGTTTATTATTTATACGTAATGGTGATACATAAATATGGGAATCCTTTTTATTTTCATAATTAATAGATTTATATGAGAAAAGATCATATCTATAGTTTTTTTGAAAGTTATATTTTTTTTTTTTATTCGGTAATGAATTTGAATCAAAATTCAAATTAGTTAATTTTTTGTAAGGAATTAATGTGAATCGGTCTTTTCCATCTGAATGCCTTTTGCTTAACTCTTTATTTTGGGATATACGTGCTTGGTTGACTCTATTTCGCCATTTGTGTGGTACTAATTGATACCATCTAATCTGAGATAAATCATATTGATAATGACCCTTTAACCAGTTTTTCCAGTTTTTCCATTGAATCATTCCCGAATTCAAAAGATTTTTATGTCTTAATTGAGAATGAAATATTCCTTGTGTTTGGAAAGAATCCTTTATTTCATTCTTAAGAAAAAAAAATGTTCCGTGATCGTGATATTGAAGAACATATCTTAACTTATACAAGTTAAGAAGTTGGGTTTGATATAATTGGTAAAATACATATGTTTGTGAGAAGGAGTATAAATTAGCAAAAATATTTGAATTCTTAGTACTAATATCAGAAATTGTTTTTTTTATAGTCCAAATAAAGGGAATTTTCTTTTTATTTGTTTTATCTATTTTTTCTGTATTTTTTTCATTATTGTACATATTTGTTTCATTATTGTACACGTATTTATCAAGAATTTTTTGTGAATTATCAAAAATGGAATTATCAAAAAAAAGTTGTGTAGTAATCCTGAGAATATTAATGATACGTAGAAGGATATCTATGTATATCCTTTCAATTACAAATTTTTTAAAATAATATGATTTACGAATTAATCGAATATTTCTTCTTTTTGATTTCTGCCAAATATTTTTTATTGATGCTAATAGTTTAGTAGCATAACTTTTTTTATTAGAACTAATATTTATGTTTATTTCCGGAGTTAAAAACCCTTTCTTCTTTTTATCTCTTGTAATTTTTTCTATTTGATTCCTGATTGTGCTTGTTCTATCAGCCAAATCTTTCATTTTTTTTTCTGTCAATGAATAATCTGTCAAATTCATAAATCGAATTTGAATGGACGATTCAGTAATCATTCGATTACTGATTATACCGTCTTTTTCTTTTTTAGTTTCATTCAATTCAGATATTTCTCTTAATGCAAATAATAGAATTGGATTTCTTTTTGAAAGTTCTTTAATTATTCGTTTTAAAAATAGAATGTTTTTCATGACCCATTTTTTTTTTTCTTTTGAAAGGTTTAGAAAGAATTTTATTCTTTCTTTTAAAACACGTATAACTAAAAAAGACTTCTTTTGCAATTTTAGAATTTTTTTTTTGAGTTCTTTAAAAATGGGTTCAAAAAATGAACGTTGTTTTCTGGGAGAACCAAAAGGAAGTTCAGTTTCCATTCCCCAAACTGTTAAAAAACAAAAATCGTTTTTTTGTCCTTTATTTTTCAGCGGATCTTTATGAGTGGGTCCCCCCTTAGATTTGTGCCAAGGTTTAAGGCAAAAAGGAAATAGGATTTTTATCTGAATACCGTCTGTCAACCAGTTTTTTGGAAATTCGGTTTCTGATAATTGCACACCATTATAGGTGCATTTAACATGCATTTCTCTATTCCAATGCTTTAAGTCCTCGGACCACTCAGGAAATTGAAATAATAACATACGGCCTATATTTTTAGCTATTATCAATGAAGGTAATAGAATATATTTTCTAAGAAAAGATTGGGTTATTAATAGGGATCCCCTTATTACTTGAGCAAGTAAAATGCTATCCCAGGCTTCCGCTATTTCTATTCGTGCTTTCTCCTTTCTTTTGTATTCTTCTCTTTTTTCTTCCTCTTTTTTTTTTTCTCTTTCTTTTGTCTTTACCTCTGTATAATCCGAAATTCTGAATTCTGTTTTTTTTTTATACATCCTTTTTTGAAATTGAAAAATACATTTTTTGATCCCTGAAATATCAAAATAAAAGAGAGTGTTTATCCTGTCCAAAAAAAGAAAAGAATGCACGTTTGCTTGAAATAATTGACAAGTAACTGTTTTACGTCTTTGGGCACGCATCGATCCTTTGATTATGTCTCGACGAAAATCCGATTGTTGTGAATAACGTATCAAAGCTACTTCGTCTGTTTGATCAAGATTATTAGTATTTTTGTTATTAGTATCAGTAGTTTGCTGGTTATCAGTAAAAATTACTACACGTTTGGCTTTTCTTGAACGAATCCCATGATCCTCTGTCACGTTTTCTTCGTTTTCTCCTTCCTGTTGTTCTAAACCGTCGATTAATTTGTATGACCATCGAGGAACTTTCTTATGTATTTCTTTTATTCCAATAGATTTTTTTTTAATTCTTTTAGCCTTTGGCTCATTTATAAGTATATTGAAGAAAATTTGATTGAAGATAGTTTTCAAAATTTTTATTTGATCTTCTGAATCAGTTCTTCTTTGTTCGGTTTCTGTAAATGGAAATTTAGACAGTTCTTTTTCTGTTGTTAATGAATTTCTATCAAATGCACCTATTTCTTTTTCAAATTTTTTATAATCGGTATTAAAATTAAAAAGAATATGATGAATCTTATTTATCCGATTTGTCTCACTGTAATTTGTTATGGAAGTTTCATTTATGATTGGAGATGAAAACCAAATTTCCCTTCCACGATGGGATCCACTCAAAAAAGGATCATATATTTTAGGCAAGTATTCCTTTTTAGTGCCATCATTGCACAATCTAGTCCTTTTTTCGAGCACATCGAGAGTAATAGATCCTTTATTTAGAACTTCCATTCTATTTGTAAATTCTTTGCTCAAGTTCTTCTTTTTTTGTTCATTGGTATAAATCCAATAATCATACAATTCATCAGAGGCTCGTTTTTCTCCTGTCAACAAAGAATTTTTTTTTTGTATCATTTCCAAGAAAGTTGACAAACTTGGGGGATATGTAAAAGATATTTTTTCCTTTCCATCATTTCGACATGTATAAAAAAAATATTGTGACATTTCATTTCTTACGGTATTTTCAAATCGATTGTTTTTTATATATCTCAATGGGCGATTCCATCGTTTATAGTCGAAAAGAATAGCCACAAGAGGTTTTTCAAACCATAATAAAATTTTTTTTTCTTTAAATATTTCTAACTTCGAATTCTCTTTATTTTGATTCCCATACAGATAAGAAGTTTTCTTTTTATAAACTTGGCTATCTTTATAGAATGTCTCTTTAAAGTTGAATTCATCCCTTGTTTTTTCTTTTCCATTCACTCCG